TACAGAAGGCGGTGAGATGATGTCTTGAGCGGTTACGTGTCTAGGACCCCTGACGCAAATAGACGCGTCGCGAGTTCCATACAAATTACTTCTCAATACAATTTCTTTCAAATTCATTAAAATTTCATGTACTGATTCTTCAATACCTACTATGTTAGAATATTCGTGTGGTATTTTCTCAGATTTTGCACATGTGATACATGTTCCTTCTATTTCTCCAAGCAAAGCCCTCCGCATCGCGATGCCTATCGTATCAGCTTGACCTTTCATAAGTGGAGACAGAATAAAACGTCCATAATAAAGACGCTTATTGTCTGCTCTTGATTCAACACACTTCCACTGTAGTGTCCGAGTACATACTCTTACTTCTTCTCGAACCATAGTAATATTACAGATCATTGAATCATTTATTTCTCTTGAAATCAGTTCAATTCTTATTTCTACACACGTCTTTTTTTAGGAGGTCTACATCCATTATGTGGCATAGGGGTTACGTCCCGTACGAAACTTAATAGTAGACCACTTCTACGAATAGCTCGTAATGCTGCATCTCTTCCGAGACCAGGACCCTTTATCATGACTTCTGCTCGTTGCATACCCTGATCCATTACTGTACGAATAGCATTTCCCGCTGCGGTTTGAGCAGCAAAAGGTGTCCCTCTTCTTGTTCCCCTGAATCCACAAGTGCCGGCGGAGGACCAAGAAACCACCCTGCCCCGTACATCTGTAACAGTCACAATGGTATTGTTGAAACTTGCTTGAACATGAATAACCCCCTTTGGTATTCTACGTCCACTCTTACGTGAACCGATACGCCCATTCTTACGTGAACCAATTCTTGGTATAGGTTTTGCCATATTTTATCATCTCATAAATATGAGTCAGAGATATATGGATATATCCATTTCATGTCAAAACAGATCTTTTTATTTTTGCATCGGGTCTTTTAGAGATTCCTTTTTTATAAAGATTATCCTTGTCTTTGTTTATGTCTCGGGTTGGAACAAATTACTATAATTCGTCCACGCCTACGGATTAGTCGACATTTTTCACAAATTTTACGAACGGAGGCCCTTATTTTCATATTTTTCATTCCTTACCTTAATTCTGAATTTACTCCTTTGAAGAAAATAAGTTTCTTGAAATTTTTAACCTCGAATTGTATCCCCATGAAAGGAATGTTGAAAAAACTACCTAATCATTAGAATCTTTGTTGCGGAGTCTATAAATTATACGCCCTCTGCTTGAATCATAACGGCTTACTTCGATTTTTACTCTATCTCCTGGTAGTATCCGTATAAAACTACGTCGTATCTTTCCTGAAACATAACCTAGAATCAGATCCTCATTATCTAAACGAACCCGGAACATACCATTGGGAAGTGATTCAGTAATTAAACCTTCATGAATCCATTTTTGTTCTTTCATTCCAGGTAACCCCTTTTAAGTATCAACTAATGTAGGAGGAGTAATATTAGACAACCCCCCCTTTTTTTTCTCTCTTTTTTTTTTCACAAATAGGAAGTTACGTATCCAATTCGGATACCAGAAGGATCACCATATATAACACAAAATTTCTCCTCCGATTCCTTCTAGTCGAGCCTCTCGGTCTGTCATTATACCTCGAGAAGTAGAAAGAATTACAATTCCCATTCCACCTAAAATCCTAGGAATTCGTTGATAGTTGGAATAGATTCGTAAACCGGGTCGGCTGATACGTTTTAAAATAGTTCTATATGGTCCTTTCCTACTCCTTCTATGTCGCAAGGTTGAAACCAAGAAATATTTGTTGCTTTCCCGATGTTTCCTCACGTTTTCGATAAAACCCTCTCTTAGAAGTATTTTAACAATGTTTTCGGTGATATTAGTGGATGCTATTCGAACTGTTCCTTTTTTATCCATGTCAGCATTTCGTATAGAAGTTATTATGTTTGCAATAGTGTCCCTACCCATGAAGAGCTATAATTATTGGTGTCTCCGAGTTTTTTTATAATCAACATGCTCTCTTTTTTTTTTTTATGAATTATTTAAAGTTATATGCGTGAGACACAATCTACTAAATTATTAATCTATTTCAGATAACCTACATATATCATGGTCTTTTCTTATAATACTTCAGGAGCTAATGAAACTATTTTAGTAAAATTCAACTGTCTCAATTCCCGGGCGATCGCACCAAAAACTCGAGTTCCTTTTGGATTGCCTTCTTGATCAATGACAACTGCTGCATTGTCATCATATCGTATTATCATACCGTTGCCGCGATTGAGTTCTTTACATGTACGTACAATTACAGCTCTGATAACTTCTGATCTTTCTAGAGGCATATTAGGTACTGCTTCTTTGATTACCGCAACAATAACGTCACCAATATGAGCATATCGGCGATTACTAGCTCCTACGATTCGAATACACATCAATTTTCGAGCCCCGCTGTTGTCCGCTACATTCAAATAGGTCTGAGGTTGAATCATTTTTGAATCTCTTCTTTCAATGCAAGGGGCGAATAAAAAAAAAAGAAATATTTTTTGTCCAAAAATAAAAAAACTTGCGATTGTTTTTTTCATCACTTTTTCATCACAAAGACCTTTTTCTTTGGATCCCTATCCAGCAATAATGAATTGAGTTCGTATAGGCATTTTTGACGCCGCTATTGAAATAGCCTCTCTGGCTACAATTTCTGATACTCCGCCCATTTCATAAAGTATTCGACCCGGTTTAACGACGGATACCCAGTATTCGGGAGATCCTTTACCAGAACCCATACGTGTTTCCGTAGGTCTCACTGTAACGGGTTTGTCTGGAAATATACGTACCCATATTTTTCCACCACGACGTGCATATCGTGTCATTGCTCGTCTCCCTGCTTCTATTTGTCTAGATGTGATCCAAGTGGGCTCAAGTGCCTGAAGAGCATATCTACCGAAACAAATACGATTGCCCCGATAAGATATTCCCTTCATTCTTCCTCTATGTTGTTTACGGAATCTGGTTCTTTTGGGGTTATAGTTGATGGTTGTTTCTCAATTACATCTCTACTGCAGAACTGGACATGAGAGTTTCTTCTCATCCAGCTCCTCGCGAATGAAAGGATTAAATAATATTCCAGATATACATGTATTTATAATACACTGAATCATGAGATTCTCTCACGTATGAATTTTTATATCTTGTTTGTATATATAACTAGACATATATTTCTATTTTTAGATAATGTATTTTTTTTTATTTTATAACGAATCCGTATTTTAACCTTTATTGAATCACCTAACAATTATCAATCCAAGCAATCCAATAAGTCTTTCTCTTTCGCGGGCGAATATTTACTCTTTCAATATCTGTTTCAGTCGTAGGGTCCGCCCATGACTTCTCAGAATAAATGAATTGGTGCCTGGTTCGTTCCGCCATCCCACCCAATGAATCATTAGTATTCATTTTCAATAGAATCTTCTGCATTCACGGGTTCCGCCGTTCCCATCGCTTCTCGATTAATGTCTAGGTCTTAATTATGCAATGGAGCTACTAATTAAATTTTTTTGTTCTCGAGTCAATCTCCTCAGTCTTTATTGATTCGAGGCTCTTTATTCTTTTTTTTCTATGAATGGATTCATCTAATTATGGATGAATCAGTATTGATGCTTTATTACACTGCTTTTTTATGAGATGATTCATAGACCATACATATTGGAATCATATAGCATTGATATTCTCCTTCTCTCTTTCTATCACCCTTCCATTTATCTACACCCCGCTGCACAACTTATCATAATCCTAATAATTATTTTTCCTCGATCCAAAAAGGATTTCAGTTGCTACAACGATATGATCGATACACCATATAGTTACTGCTTCCTTGGATACAGATAATACGAAGCAATGAGCTGTTTATTAGTTTTATTAGTTATTTTATTAGTTATATAGTTATTAGTTCATACTAAGGTCTGTTCGATTGTTTTTTAATCCTAACCCTAAACTAAATATAATAAATAGAAATAAAATAAAAAGCCAACGAGTCGCACACTAAGCATAGCAATTATACTAAACTGTCAATCGAATTTTTATTCAAACCTATAGAATTGTTCATTTTCTGTTTTCATTGAACAGAAAAAGAATGAAAGAGTTTGTCATTTTTTGTTCTATCGTTGGATAGAACGGAAAGATAGGGAAAGGGACATTATTCCTCGTCTACAAATATCCAAATTTTTATTCCTAATACCCCATAGATAGTTCGAACTGTATAGGAACAATAATAAATTTTAGCTCGAATGGTTTGTAGGGGAACCCTACCTTCTCGGATCCATTCGACACGTGCAATTTCTTTTCCGTCGATACGCCCTGCAATTTGTATTTGAATTCCTTTTGTATCTGCCTGTTCAGTTAATTCAATAGCCTTTTTCATTGCCTTTCGAAACGAAACCCTATTCTTTAATTGTCCAGCTATAAATTCCGCAAGAATATTAGGTTGTCCATAAGGTTTTGCAATTCTTGTGATAGCAATGTTTAGTTTTCGGTTTACAGAATTAAACTCTTTTTGTACATTGATCTGCAATTCTTCAACTCCTCGTGGTCTACCCTCTATTAACAACTTTGGGAATCCCATATAGATTATAACTTGGATCAGATCGATTCTTTTTTGAATCTCTATACGTGCAATTCCCTCGGCACCTGAGGATATTCTCATATTTTTTTGTACATAATTCTTGATACAATCCCGTATTTTTTGATCTTCCTGTAGACCCTCGGAATAACTTTTTGGTTGTGCAAACCAAAGGGAATGATGACCTTGGGTTGTACCAAGTCTAAAACCTAGTGGATTTATTTTTTGTCCCATACTCCCCCACTGCCATACATATCACGACATGTCATATCTGTATATTTATTTCTATATATCCATCCATATTTTCTTAACCATATGATATATTTTTCATCTAAGTATATATCTTTCAATACAATAGTTATATGACAGGTAGGTCTTTTTATCAGATAACTACGCCCCCGAG